TGAATAAAAATTCGATTTACCTTTTGATATAATTGCTATGCTTAGTGTGTGACTCGTTGGTTTTAGGGTTAGGATTAAAAAAGACCAGCCCGGTAGTATAAAATAAAAAAACCAACTCATCACTTCGTATTATCTAGATCTAAAGAACCAGTCAAGATATGACCGATTTATCATATCTTTGTAGCAACGGAAATTTTTTTAAAATAAACTTTAATTCAAAATTTAAAGCAAAATACGGAAGAAAGGTGTGGATAAATGGAAGGATGAGAGAAAGAGAGAAAAAAAATATCAATGCTATAGAACTCCAACATGTAAGGTCTATGAGCCATTTACAGTGTAATAAAGCATCAATACTAATAGATTCATCCATAATGAAATATTCAATGAATCCTTCTTATACAATATAGAAGAAAAAAATCAAGAGCTTCGAGCCAATAAAGACTAAGAAAGTTGACTCAAGAATAAATTGGATTATGAGCTCCGTTGTTGAATTCGGACCTAACCATTAAGTACGAAGTGATGGGAACGATGGAACCTGTGAATGCAAAAGGTTTTATTTATCTTAATAATTCACTAGTCGGGATGGCGAAATGAACCGAAAATCAATTCATCTATTCTGAGAAGTCACGAACAAGCACTACGGCTCAAATAGAGATTGCAAGAGTAAATATTCGCCCGTGAAAACTTTTTTTTTTTAATTAGTAAACTTAGATAAAGCACAAAAAAAATAAAGATTTATTAGAACGTTAGAAAAAAAACTATTATTAAAAAAAATTTATATAAATGTTATAATATCTAGTCAAATTAATTGAAATTCAATTTTCAATCCTTTTACTCGCGAGGAGCTGGATGAGAAGAAATTCTCACGTCCAGTTCTGTAGTAGAGATGGAATTCCGAAACAACCATCAACTATAACCCCAAAAGAACTAGATTCCGTAAACAACATAGAGGAAGAATGAAGGGAATGTCTTATCGAGGTAATCATATTTGTTTCGGCAAATATGCCCTTCAGGCGCTTGAACCTGCTTGGATCACATCTAGACAAATAGAAGCAGGCCGGCGTGCAATGACACGAAATGCGCGCCGTGGTGGAAAAATATGGGTTCGGATATTTCCAGACAAACCCGTTACAGTAAGACCTGCTGAAACACGGATGGGTTCGGGGAAAGGATCCCCTGAATATTGGGTAGCTGTTGTTAAACCGGGGCGAATACTATATGAAATGGGTGGAGTAACCGAAAATATAGCCAGAAGGGCTATTTTAATAGCAGCATCCAAAATGCCTATACGAACTCAATTTATTATTTCGGGCTAAAAATGTAGAACCGAAAGAAATGGTTCTTGGAGATGAAACAAAATCGCAGGTTTCTTTTTTTAGACAAAGAATATTTCTTTTATTTTCTTCATCCTTTGCATTGGAAGAATATACTAAAAAATTGATATGATTCAACCGCAGACCTATTTAAATGTAGCGGATAATAGCGGGGCTCGAGAATTGATGTGTATTCGAATCATAGGAGCTAGCAATCGTCGATATGCTCATATTGGTGACGTTATTGTTGCTGTGATCAAAGAAGCAGTACCCAACATGCCCCTAAAAAAATCAGAAGTAGTAAGAGCTGTAATTGTTCGTACCTGTAAAGAACTTAAACGCGACAACGGTATGATAATACGATATGATGACAATGCTGCAGTTGTGATTGATCAAGAACGAAATCCAAAAGGAACTCGAATTTTTGGTGCAATCCCCCGAGAATTGAGACAATTAAATTTTACTAAAATAGTTTCATTAGCTCCCGAGGTATTATAAAAAAAAATGAAATCGTGATATCTTTGGAGTATTTGTTTGAAAGAAATCGATTAAGAAATAAATTAATTCGTAGATTGTGTCTCACGCATATACCTTTCAAAATTCATATTCATAAACCAATAAAAAAAAAAAAAGAAAAACATGTTGATTATATTCAATTTTGAAGTACCAATAATTTTAGTTCATCATGGGTAGAGACACTATTGCTCAGATAATAACCTCTATACGAAATGCTGATATGGATAGAAAAAGAGTTGTTCGCATAGCATCTACTAATATTACCGAAAATATTGTTAAAATACTTTTCCGGGAAGGTTTTATCGAAAATGTCAGAAAACATCGAGAAAAAAACAAATATTTTTTGGTTTTAACCCTGCGACATAGAAGGAATAGGAAAAGACCCTATAGAAATTTTTTAAATTTAAAACGGATCAGTCGACCCGGTCTACGAATCTATTCTAACTCTCAGCGAATTCCTAGAATTTTAGGTGGGATGGGGATTGTAATTCTTTCTACTTCTCGAGGTATAATGACAGACCGGGAGGCTCGACTAGAAGGAATCGGCGGAGAAATTTTGTGTTATATATGGTAATCCTTTTACAAACGGGATCCGAAGCCTCTTATTATTTGTAAAAAGGGGGTAAGAGGGTTTAATTACTGAATCGTTATTGAAGTAAGTCGTTATGATT